TTTTCTTCAAAAAAAAAAAAAAAATAATGTGCCTACAGTAAAAGGACTAATCAGTTATTTCTTTCATCGCTCCAAACATGCCAATATTGGCACTAATGGTACGTAAATGTAACTCCTTGTTCAAACAACTATTCAGAGTTCCGAGGGCTCCTTGTAAAGCTTGTTGGAAAACCCGTTGTCGGACTTGATTAATTGCTCTTTGTTGTTCAAAATGAATGGTTTCATTTTTGTAATTTTCTAATTGATCCAAAGTCTTATAAGTTGAATTAATCAAATTGAATTTTTCTCGTTCTATCTCCGAGTATCCATTCACTCGAAACTGATCTGCTTCTATTTCTATTTTTCGTAACCGGGCCCGGGCTTTTTCCAGCCGTTCAATGGCCCCTCTCTGCAGTTCTTCTGAATTTCGAATACTATTCAAAATCCTCAGTTTGCGATTATCTAATAAATCACTTAATGAAAGTAGATTATCTTTCCATTCATCTCAAAACTTCGATGATCCCTTCCCGAACCAAACATGAATTTTTCGATTCATTTGGCTCTCCCACTCAATTACGTCAACTACTTATGTATGGGGGGGGTTCCCATATCTTTTTTTAATGTAATGAGCCTATCCTCTCCCTCTCTTCTCTATTCATATTCCAAAATGAATCTTGCGACTGATCCCTAATCCAAGAACAGAATATTCGGAGGACTCTTCTGACCAAATCAAAATATATAATTGTCAGCAAAGTTGTTTCTTTTTTTCTTCAAATCCAAAGAATTCTTCTTACTTTATATGGAGGTCATCGATTCAGCATAAATAAGGGTTGGTTGAAATACCTATTTTTCCAATATTTTCCAATCAAATTTCCAATACCAATAAAAGGCTCAAATCTTTTTATCAACATGAGTGTTTTATATCGAAAAAAAAAAGTCCAATAATTATTATTAATTATTCATTTATTAATTATTCATTTTGAAAACATTTCTATTCTATAGTAAAACATAGTAGTAGAAAGAGTACCGTGCTGTGTCTGGACTTCAAACTTTAGCTTTAACCATGTTAATGGTCCCACATTATTGGTTTGGTTGATAGAGAATCAAAATAGATTTACCAACAAATCACGAAATGCTATGGTTCTTAAATATGATTTGAAATTTATTCAGAAGTAATTCGCGGAATCATGCACCCTTTTCCCTTTGGTCCTAGTTATAACGAAAAAAAGTGCAGCTGGTTGGGTCCAGCCTATTCTTGAAATAAACAACTCGCACACACTCCCTTTCCAAAAAAGATCAATACACCAAGCACTACACTTAGATTTATTGGATTTGTTGCTAAAATATCGGTATTAAGCCCGAAACTCCCGGCGAATGGCCAGTTAACCAAAGAAACGAAAGAATCGGTTACATTTTTCATATGATCTCCTCTTTTAGATAGACTAAAAAAAAAAAAAGAACGCAGTTCTTTTTTTTTTTCTACGTAATATATATTTATTTAATTTATTTGTTTTTTTAGTAATTTACCTATTTCGAAACAGGGTCAAAAATTAGATTTCGAAATCCTTTCTTTGAATTGGCAATTGGGGATTCCCGATAAGAGGGATACTTATTAGTATTAGGGGCCGGGACTCCTGTCCATTGCAAAACCCCTCGTTTGTTGCAGCATCACTTAAAAAGAGGGTTTCCTTTAGACTAAGAAAGGGAAAGAAAAAGGCGAACTGGTATGCCTATCCTAATTCCCCATCCTCAAATCAGTCCTTCCAATTGGAGGAGTTAAATCTTGATAGAATTCAAAAAAGCCAGAAACACGGATATAATAAATAAGAGAAAAAAAATAAGTAAATTGCCCTTCCTATTTCTAGGATTAAACAAAAGGATTCGCAAATAAAAGTGCTAATGCTACAACCAGCCCATAAATTGTTAAAGCTTCCATAAAAGCCAGACTAAGCAATAAAGTACCTCGTATTTTTCCCTCTGCCTCGGGCTGTCTCGCGATCCCTTCTACTGCCTGGCCCGCAGCAGTACCTTGACCAACTCCAGGTCCAATAGAAGCAAGCCCAACAGCCAACCCAGCAGCAATAACGGAAGCGGCAGAAATCAGTGGATTCATGATAAGTCCCTCGCACTAAAATAAAGAAAAACTAAAGAAATCGTTAATGATACAATCGTCCAATAAATTATGACTTAATTATTCCGTCACTAGGATTCGCCCAGCCGAAGTAACTAAGAACTCCCAATTGGCGTAATAATAATATTATTATTGAACCATCAAAACTTTTTAGATATCTCTTTTTTAGTTTCGATCCACAGGCACAACACAGGATTTTTGTAAATCCATACGACTTTTGTTCTTCCATTTCTTTTTTCGGAACCCTTTTTTGAATTCTTCGTTCGTTTTCTTTCTTTCATCTCTTTATTTTTATTGATTCAATTCCCAGTCAAAGCATCAAAGCAAAGACGAAATCGAACAATTTCTAAATTTCTATTAGAATCCCTATCGAAATTCACAATAATCACAAGAGTAGGGTGGATTAGATATATCTTTAGTTCATATATAACTAGCAATATCTAATATCCCATATACATGTCTTTCTTACAGAACGTAAACCAACTATTAATATCTTAGACTCCAAGTATTCGTATCTTAAAGTCAATCGTATTCTCGAACCCCTTTTAAAACTCAAAAAATACACAAGAGTTGGCATTTGATTCCATATACCTAATTATGTACCCCTCGCCGAATCACCCCGTTTTTTATAAATCTCTTTTTTTTTTTTTCTATTCCTTTTCGTTATCATTATCCACCAGGCTACAATCGAAATAGACGAATTCATTGGGGCGAATCATTGCATAGAACTAAATATCAGTATTTGATTGAGGTACGGCCATGCAATTTATTATATTAATATTCTCTTTTGGTCAATCGTTGAATTGAAGAATTGACTAAAATCAACTAAAAGGGGAATTATTTTATAAAGCATCTTTCTTTTCTTTTTTTTTAATCACCCGCCTGTGATACTATAAGAATTTTTATTCAACTTATCACTCTTGGTATTTGCTATTCGAATTGAATGAACAAAAATGAACAAAACAATATAAAGAAAATATTAATTGGCGGGGAGAGGGGGGGATGATATAATAAGGCCAAAGAGGAATTTGAGGAAAAAGATCCTTTAGATCTCTTTCCTACAATTCCCCAATATCGTAATTTTTTTTCTACGACTCTTGATCGTATATGCGGTATTTGTAGATTTATGTTTGGATATGTATTTTTCCTAAGTAGAAGTATAAGTAGATTATCTTGAGTTACGCATCCATTGCCTTTGTTCTAAGCTACAAAAAAAGACTATTTCGAAAACGAGTCAATGATGTCCCTCCATAGATTCGCCTATATAAGCCGCAGCTAAAGTTGCAAAAATAAGAGCTTGAATACCGCTTGTAAATAATCCAAGGAACATGACGGGTATAGGAACCACTAAAGGTACTAAAGAAACAAGAACAACAACTACTAATTCATCGGCTAATATATTCCCAAAAAGTCGAAAACTAAGTGATAGAGGTTTTGTGAAATCTTCTAAAATGTTAATGGGTAAAAGAATTGGAGTCGGTTGAATGTATTTACTGAAATAGCCTAATCCCTTTTTGGAAAGACCCGCATAGAAGTATGCTATTGACGTGAGCAAAGCTAAAGCAACGGTAGTATTTATATCATTCGTGGGTGCGGCTAACTCCCCATGAGGTAACTCTATGATTTTCCAAGGTAAAAGAGCACCTGACCAATTAGAAACAAAAATAAAAAGAAACAGAGTTCCAATAAAGGGAACCCATGGGCCATATTCTTCTCCAATCTGAGTTTTGCTCACGTCTCGAATGAATTCAAGGACATATTCGAAGAAATTTTGAGTGGCAGTCGGAACGGTTTGTGGATTCCGAACGGCTATAAAGGCTGAACCTAATAAGATAGCAATTACAACCCAAGAAGTAATAAGTACTTGGGCATGGACCTGGAACCCACCTATTTGCCAATAGAAATGTTGGCCTACTTCCACACCGGATATATCGTATAACCCCCTTAGTGTATTCATGGAACATGATAGAACATTCATATTGCCCTCTGACCGAAATAGAAATTTAAAAAGAATTATTTTGATTCAACCATCTTCTTTTCGACTTGTCTACTTGAATTGTATATTTTGAATATCTGCTAATTGCATAATATCCACCAGGTTTGTCTCTTTTCTTTTGTGCAATTCAGGAATAGTACCCAATCCATAAATCTATGGAGTTACCAAAATAATTTATTTATCTTATTATTAATCAAGGATTTCGTATATAGCTAGAGCGACCCTCACAAATTGCGAATACTAATTTGTTAAGAATTAATCGGATTGAGGCTATAGCGTCATCGTTTGCTGGAATCGAAATATCTGCGAGATCGGGGTCACAATTTGTATCGATTAAACAAATTGTTGGAATTCCCAAAGTGATACATTCTCGAAGAGCCGTATATTCTTCTTGCTGATCAACGACGATTACAATATCGGGTACCCTCGTCATATATTTAATCCCGCCCAGATACGTTTGCAGACGCGATAATTGTCTCTTCAAAATAGCGGCATCCCTTTTGGGAAGACTGTCGAGTCTCCCCCCTTTTTGTTCCGTTCTCAAATCCCTGAACTTGTGAAGTCGCGTTTCTGTAGTGGACCAATTGGTTAACATACCGCCGAGCCATTTTTGATTAACATAATGGCACCGAGCCCTTATTGCAGCTCGCGCGACTAAATCAGCTGCTTTATTTTTAGTACCAACAATTAAGAATTGTTTTCCCCTACTTGCTGCATCAAAAACTAAATCACAAGCTTCTGATAAAAACCGAGCAGTTCGAGTCAGATTTGTAATATGAATACCTTTATGTTTTGCAGATATATAAGGTGCCATTCTAGGATTCCATTTCCGAGTACCATGACCAAAATGAATTCCCGCTTCCATCATCTCTTCCAAATGGATGTTCCAATACCTTCTTGCCATTTCTCCCCCACTTCTTTTAAGAGACGAGGCGCCCTGAAATAAATAATTGTTCCGAGGGAACCTTCTCTTCTACCAGAGAGTGACCATTGATACACGACCCAGGCCATTCATTACTTTCTATTCATTATTATCCTTCGTTCTATTCATTATTATCTTTCTTTTCGTACCATTAAAAAATCAAATGATCACAAAAATGATCACAAATAGTTAAAAGAATTCGCTCCTAGGACTCATTAAACCCTCTAAGCAATTGTGCTCTGATGTATCATGGAAAGTCGTTGAAATGCACGAGTCAAATAATTCTCTGTGGTGTAAGAAAATATCTCTCATTTCCCCCCCGAATAAATTCCCTTTTTGTCTTTCCAAAAGAATGTTGTTATGCTGCCTTGAACAGTGGACTAATCCTTTGAATCCGGTACCGACTGGTATTATCCCCCCCAGAACAACGTTTTCTTTCAGGCCTTTCAACCAATCGATACGACCTCGGAGAGCAGCTTTTGCTAAAACTCGCGTGGTTTCTTGAAAACTTGCTTCGGATATAAAACTTTGAGTATTCAGAGACGCTCTCGTTATTCCCAATAAGATAGCTCGATAACAGATCACTTCTTCCAAAGCGCGCCCCATTCGTTCCGCTCGTAACAATCCAATCAGTTCGCCGGGTAAAAAAATATTAGACATTCCATCTTCGGAAACTAAAACTTTTGATGTTATTTGACGTACAATAATTTCTATATGCCTATTATGGATCTGCACCCCCTGCGATCGATAAACCTTTTGGATCTTATTAACCAAAGAGATACGACTTTGCACTATAGTTAGCTCAGCACCAATCAAGAATCCCCAGGGAATCCCAAGAATTCTTGTTATACTCGCGTTCCAACCCTCAACTCTCTTTTCTAGGTTCATCGATATTGAATCAAGCGAACGCACTTCTAACACCTGTTCTACTTTTGGAAGACCCTGCGTTATATCACCAGATCTCGATTTTTCATATATAAATGTAACTAATGTATCCCCTTCGTAAAGGATTGCTCCATAATGCCCATGAACAGTTGCTCCAGGAGTAGCCAAATAAGGCTTAGCTGATCGTATTACTACAGAGTTAACTTGAACAATTAAAACTTGACCGGATTTTAGGTATGGTCCCCTTTTGGTTATACGTACATTTTCACAAAGAAACTGCCCAAGACTAATTATCGGGGACATTTCCTCACAATAATTAGGCTGGAGAAAATACCAATTCAAATTAAATGGATTCAAAAGGATCTTACTATCTGTATCAGGATTATAAATTTCCCCGGTTTCGTCCATTAAATAATATTTAAGTACTTGAAAAGGCTGTTTTAAATTGTCAAGTTTCAAATATTTAGTTACCGAGATATGATTATGAGTTATTAAATAGTAAAATGAATAAAAATTCGCAATTTGAAGGAATGTTCCTAAGGGTCCCAACGAAGTCTTAATTGGAGTTAGCGAATCTTTTTGAATTGGAATTGATTGTTTTATCACATTGTGATATTTTACATCGTTCAATGGACCCATTCGAAAATAATTAGATGATGATAAAATTATCAAAACTTGGCATTCCTTATTTTTATTCAACAACGTACGAATAGTTCCTTGATTTTGTCTAAGCGATTGTTCAACCCCTGCCTTGCCAAACACGGAATAAAACGGATTGCTATTGGTGCGAGCTGAACCATTATCAGAAATTAATCCTGAACCCGACGGATGATCCCTTTTTCTGAGATACGAAATATTGGATTTCACTAAGTTGATTCTTAGGAAATTTCGAATCAGACCATTTGTACGTACTTCAACAAAGGAAGCACAAACCTCTTCGACGGAAGAACTTTTGTTGTCTTGGTCCCAATTCAACACTAAACACGTCCGAACTAATTGAAGACTTGTATCAGAAATTCCCCCAGCGGCTTTGCCCTTCCCATAAAGGACATAATTGACAACTCGAAATTGCATATTATCCTTTTCCCGCAGCGGATCCTGGGGAAAGAGTGTTGCTAAATTTATACCGTTCGCTATTTCATATGTGACTACGGGTCGAACCAAAACAAAAGACTTTTTCTTTGTAGGTGTGATCCGTTGAACATAGATCCACTTTTTCAATTTTTTTGATTCCTTAGTGGCTTCCTTAAGTTTTGTTTTTTCACTTTCTGGCGGTATCAGGATGCCACTGTGTCGGGATATCTTATCTATCTCTCCGGGAAAATGGATATCTCCCGAAAATATTTTTAGTTCAACCCCTCCCCTTTTTCTCTCCATTCGGACCAATCCGCCCACCCGGCTTCGTATATTTAAAGTGATTTGTGTGTCTACTCCAATGATACTATTATTCCGTACCATTAGGTAAGAAGATTCGGGAAAAATATGCACTTCCTCCGGAATGAAAAAAAGGCGATCTATTTTCATTTGGTATTTTGGCTTAATTTTTTTGAGTCCTCGATACTCAATCAAGTCCTCTTTTTTAACGATTGAATGCGCCCCCAGAGTCCCCCATTTAGTAATTCCGGAACTCTTTCTTCTGTATCGAGGATCGTCGAAATAAGCAAGAATACTATTTCTACGGAAAATACCCCTTACGGGTATTTCAATCGAGATACCTGAATGGGGCATTAGCTCTTTCTCTTGCTCTTGAATCGAGTGGAATGGAATAAGAAATCCATTTCTTTGCCTTTTTGCCAATAAATCCGAATTTGCGTGGAGAATTGCAGGATGGATGAGATTACAATGACCAGTACTTATGATTCTATTAAATCCCGAATAATCAGACATCTCAAGAATTCGACCTTTTTTTTTAGCAGAAAAATCAGAACTAAAAAATTTGTGTCCCGTTTGATCATTATTCACTGAGAGCGAGAGGCTAGAAATCTCTCTTCGTTCGACAGAAAGAGAATGAATATTCATTTGATCTTGATCCTTGTGGAGTGAAAAAGAAACTACACTAGATCTGCGTGAACCCCCCGACAATATCCATAAATGGCTTGTTTTTGGCAAGAGGTGGACATTACTATATGTAAATTCGGGTGCATGGTACACATCAGTACTCCAGTGCATTTCTCCCTCTGAATCAGAATAAATATGTTTTCGAACCCTCTCTTTAAAATTCAAAGTGTATGCTCCCGCCCGAATCTCAGCAATCACTTGTTCTGATTCGACATATTGATCATTTTGAACTAAAAGAAAACTTTTTGGTGGAATAGTCACATTGTGCATAATATCTTCACCCTCAATAATTACATCCAAATCTATAGAACATAGAAAAGCCGGATGCCCGTGACGTGTGCGCGTGGGATGAACCAAATCCTCATTGAATTTGATTTTACCATTAGAAGGGGCTCGTACATGTTCTGCAGTGCCCCCCGTAAATACGCCGCCGGTATGAAAAGTTCTTAATGTTAGTTGAGTCCCTGGTTCTCCAATAGATTGACCCGCAATAATACCTACGGCTTCCCCCAATTCAACCAGGTCACCATGAGTCGGACTCCGACCATAACATAATCGACAGATCCACGATGTACTCCTACAAGTAAAGGGGGTTCGAATAGATATTGCTTGTGTTCGAAGGGTTATGAGTCGATTGACAAGTCCAATCCCAATATCTTGATTTCTAATGGCAATGGATCGCTGGCCCATATATATATCGTCCGCTAATACACGACCAATTAATGTTTGGCTAAAAACCCTTTCCGACATCATCCTATTTTGATTTTGAGGACTCACAGAAATTCCTCGGACAGTGCCACAATCTGTTCTACGTACAATAATGTGTTGAACTACTTCAACAAGTCTGCGCGTAAGATATCCAGCATCTGATGTTCGGACAGCGGTATCGACAACCCCCTTGCGGGCTCCATAGCAAGAAATGATATATTCTGTTAAAGAAAGCCCTTCGCGTAAATTACTTTGAATGGGTAAATCAATCATTTGCCCTTGGGGATCAGACATTAATCCTCTCATACCCACCAATTGGTGTACTTGAGATGCATTTCCTCTAGCCCCCGAAAAAGACATTATATGGACTGGATTAAAAGGCTCAGTCATCCTAAAATTAGGATTCATTTCTTGTCGCAAATATTCACTTGTAGCATACCATATCTCAATGGATTGTCGTAGTTTTTCTATCGCGTGTACATTCCCATAATGATAGTGTTTTTCCAAAATAAAACTTTGTTGTTCAGCATCTTGGACTAGCCATCGCTTAGAAGGTATCGTTAAAAGATCATCAATGCCTAATGAAATAGATGTAGCAGTGGCTTGCTGGAACCCCAGGGTCTTTACTTGATCCAGGATGTGGGATGTATATGCCATTCCGAAGTGATCTATTAACCTGCTAATAAGTCGTTTAATGGCAGTTCCATCTATCATTTTATTGTGAAAGACCAGACTCACCCGTTCTGCCATAAGTACCTCCGTATTCCGCTGAGTAGGATTCGCCAATGGATTTTAGTCAATGAGTGGAAAACTTCCTTTTCTCGATCTTGATTCGCGTAGAAAGGTCAGCAATGGTGGTCATACTTGAACCGGAAAGGCCCAAGGAGTCGTAGAATTACTTAGTTTAGACACCAGATGATTAGGTACCATATGAGCAGGCCCGGCAAAACCCTTGTATAGCTTCTTCGATTTCTCGATAAAGAGAAATATGGCCCACGGTGGTTCGAATGTATATAGAAAGAATTTCTTTTTTTACACTTCGTACTATTAGATAATGCCCATAAATCTCATGAGAGGTACCCAAAGATTCATAGTGAACTTCGATGGGAGCTTCCCTTGAAGCAATAAGGCGTTGATCTAATCGCCACCGAAGCCACAACGGACTATCTAAATTGATTCTTTTCTGCCGATAAGCTCCAATTGCATCATAGGAATTACAAAAAAGGGGTTCTTTCGTATACGTATAGCTATTATCGTCAATTCTTTCATCTGGATAATTTCTTCGATTCCATGTATTATACCTATTTGCACAAATACCTCG